CAGGGTCTTTTATTCTATCAAAGCGTCGGATTTCTAAATTCTCATAGGGTCCCCCTGGAATTCCTTCCAGAGCCTGTTGGATAATTTTTATGGATTCTGTCATTTCACTGATTCGTACTAAATACCGAGCTAATGAATCCCCTTCCTTTTGCCATTGAATCTCCCAATCAAATTCGTCGTAACACTCATAACGATCAACTTTACGAAGATCCCATTGTATTCCGGAAGCCCGTAGCATTGGTCCTGATAAACCCCAATTTAGTGCTTCTTCTGCGCCAATAATGCCTACGCCTTCAACTCGTTCTAAAAAAATAGGATTCCGTGTAATAAGCTTTTCATATTCAGCAACCCCGGTTAAAAAATAATCGCAAAAATCCAAACATTTATCTATCCAGCCATGAGGTAGATCAGCAGCTACTCCTCCGATACGAAAATAATTATGCATCATGCGCATACCGGTAGCAGCTTCGAATAGGTCATATATCAATTCTCGTTCTCGCAAAATATAGAAGAAAGGGGTCTGTGCCCCAATATCTGCCATAAAAGGGCCAAGCCATAATAAATGGGAAGCGATACGACTCAACTCCAACATAATAGCTCTGATATAGCTAGCCCTTTTAGGTACTTGAATATTGCCTAGCTGTTCGGGTCCATTTACGGTTATTGCTTCTGTGAACATAGTAGCTAAATAATCCCAACGTGTTACATAAGGCAAATATTGTATAATTGTTCGATTTTCCGCAATTTTCTCCATCCCTCTATGTAAATAACCCAATATTGGTTCACATTCAATAACATCTTCACCATCGAGAGTAACGATCAGTCGAAGAACACCATGCATTGATGGGTGGTGAGGGCCCATATTGACTATCATGAGGTCTTTTCTTGTAGTTGGTGCAATCATAAGTTTTTTCCCGAGTCATTCTTCCCATGCATTGCTGAAAGTAAAAAGAAGTTCATCAAAATTGAAACGACTAAGCTCAAATGGTATCACGCTTCAAATTAACGAGTTTTTATCTCTCGAATATTTAACTCGCCAATTAATTCTTTATAGCGTTCTCTATTTTTTTTTGACAAATAGGCCAGCAGTCGTTGACGTTTTCCCAAAATTTTCCGCAAACCTCTCTGAGATGAAGAGTCTTTTTTGTGCAATTCCAAATGTGAAGTAAGTCTCCTTATCTTAGTCGTGAAACTGAATACTTGAAATTCAACAGACCCCCTGTTTTCTTCGTTTTCTTTTTGAGAAATAACCGAAATGAATGAATTTTTTACCATAAAAAAAATCCCCTTTCCCTTTTTACAGATATGGATTTTACCGATCAGTAATAATAATGCCATTAATTTGAATGTGATATATACAATAATCTAATCCGAATTTATTTATGAACTCCTAATTTTCTGAATTCAAATCACTCAATTCAATTTGAAATTGGATTTAGATAGGGATAGAAAAGGATTGGTACATTTTCGCATCGAAGAATTTAGATTTAAAACGAAGAAGTTTTTGTTGATTCATTTCGAGATCTAATTGAGCCATTATTTATTTCATATTGGATATTAGAATGAAATGTGAGACAAGGCATGTGATCTGTGTATTTGTTTGCTTTCATATACCCTATATTATATATATAGGGTATAGGATATATAGAAAAAGTGTATTATCCACGAATTTTCAATCGTGGATACAGATGTATCCTTAACATACTCAAACGACTGCCATTATTGGTATCAAACCAATAACGATTCATACAAGCTAAATCCTCTAATCGATAATTAGGCCAAAGAAAGAGCTTTAATTTCATTAATTTATTTTTCTCTCTATCAAGATGCTTACTGTCATGCGAAACTTGGCTGCTGTTTTTTACGTTCTTTCCATTCCAAACTACTGGATTTCTATCTCCACCATTTCTATTCTTTGAATTGAAACAATTTAGAATTCTCAATTTTCTACGACGTCTAAACGATAAAATATTTTCAGGAACAAGCAAATCAAAATGATTTTTGTCTCTATTTCCAGCTATTCTTTGATGTGCTGAAATAGTTTCATCAAAATTATTCTTAGAAACATATCTTTGTTCTTGGTATTTTTTATTAGTTTGGTGTTTACTCTTATGAACCAACGAAATACCTATGGTTTGATACATAATAAATTGGCCATCGTTTTTTCCAGACAGACGAATGGGTTCTATAATCAATACTCCCTTTTTCATCAATTCTGTAAGAGTTAAATTCTTCTGAATCAGCATTATATCCAAACAAATTTCTCTCGTTTGAATCGAGGAGATAATAATTTTTTTTGGATCTATCAGTCTAAGCAGGAGACAACATACCTTGATATTATTCATCATTCTTTGATTCAAAGTATCGTCCCATCTTAATTGAAAAACAAAAAAACGTTTCAGGAAGGAATCTAGTTCTGCTTCCGTGTTGCTTTTGTATTGTTTTTTCTTTTTCGCTTTTTTCATGTCTGATCTTGCAGAATTTTCTTCAAGATCTTTTTGTTGTGAGAGAATGGATCCAAGATCTCCTCGACTTGTGGGTTCTTTTTCTTCTTGATTTCGATGCTTTTTATTCGATGGTATCAAAAAACTTCCTTTTTTCTTTTCATTGATCTTTTTATTTTCACTACTATTTTCATTTCTATTCAAATTTAAAAGAAGTAATTTTCTTGGTATAAACCAAGGTTTCGTTTTATAGGCATTATAAAGTAACACAAGTTCTGGGAAGAACCAAAGTTCCAGATTCGATATGTGACGCTTTAGTATTTTTTCATTCATTCCCATCCAATCAAAAAAAACTTTGTGAGAGTTTGGTGGATTGATTTCTGGAATCATAAGATAAAAAAGATCTTTTTTATGAATTATTTGATAATTATTAGTACGAATTTGAGTATTTTGATTCCTATTGGTATCGATCGTGATCCAGGCCTCAATATCGACTTTTTGTCTAAGATAAAAATTGATAATTTTCCAATCAAAATATTTTCTATCGGCCGTTTTTTCCATATAGAGAATATCGACCTTTCCTAGAAAATTATTGATAGGGATGTTTCTCAGCATATCAAAAAGGCTTTCTTTATGCGTGTTATAAGAAAGCTCTTGGTTCTTATGTCCTTGAAACGGAGAAAAGCATTCCGTTTTATTTTCATAATTAAGAAATTTATATGATAAAAGATCATATCTATAGTATTTTTGAAAATTATCTTTTTGATTAGATAATGAATATACTTCAAATTGGTTTTGTTTTTTGGAACCAATTAATTGGTCTTTTTCATATGAATGCCTTTTGCTAAAATTTGATTTTTTAGCTATACGACGCTGATGAACTGTATTTCGCCACTTTTCTGGTATTAATCTAGACCATCTGATCTGAGATAAATCATATTGATAATGTCCTCTTAACCAGTTTTTCCATTGATTCATTTCATAACTCGGAAGTTTCTTATCTCCTAATTTCGAATGAACCATTCCTTGTGTTTCAAAAGAATCTTTTATTTCAGGCTTAAGAAAAAAAGGGATTCCTTGAGATTGAAAAACAGAGCTAAATTTATACGAGTTACTGACTTGGATTTGTGATAATTTGTAAAATACATATGCTTGTGACATGTATGATAAGTCATAAAAAATAGCTGAATTTGTTTTACTATTACTAATATTATCAAGTGACTTTTTGATAGTCGAAATAAAGGCAATTGGATTTTTATTTTTTTTATTAATTATTTCTTGTTTTCTTTCGTTAGTGTAAATGGATGTATCAATAATTTTTTTTGTTGATTCAAGAAAAAGTTCTGTATTCATTTTGGGAATATTAATGATAGATAAAAATAGTTCTGTGTATATTCTTTCAATGAAAAATTTCAAAAAAAGGGGTAATTTCGAAATTAATCGAGCATTTCTTTTTTTTAATATTTGCCATTTTTCGAATCTTTTAGGATTATAACTTGTTTTGCTAGGACTAATATTATTTATTTTTGGAGTTACTTTTTTTTTCTCTTTTGTGATTCTTTCTATTTGATTTCGAATTGTACTTGTTCTATCGGTCAGATCCTTCATTTTTTTTTCTGTCAATGAAGAATTTGTTGAACTCGGAGATGCAATTTGACTAAATGATTCGTGAATTATCTGATTGCTGATTATAGAATCTTTTTTTTCTTTAATTTCACTCGATTCATATACTTCTACTTCTCTTAATCGAAATAATAGAATTGGATTTACTTTTGAAAGTTCTTGTATTATTTTTTTTATAAAAATAACACTTTTGATAAGCCGTTTTTTTGTTTCTTTTGATACTTTTCGAAGTAATTTTGTTTTTGCTTTAAAAACTATTAGAACTCGAAAATACTGCTTTTTAAATTTTCCAATTTTTCTTTCAAGTTCCTTAAAAATGGGTTTAAAAAAGGAAGGTCGTTTTCGGGGCGAACCAAAAGGAAGTTCAGCTTCCATTCCCCAAACTGTTAAAAAACAAAAATCATCTTTTTCTTTTTTCTTTTTCATTAGATTTTTCTGAGAGGATCTTAGTTTCGATTTGTGCCAAGGTTTTAGACAGAAAGGAAATAATATTTTTATCTGAATACCGTCTGTCAACCAATTTTTCGGAAATTCTGTTTCTGATAATGGAACACCATTATAGGTACATTTAACATGCATCTCTGTATTCCATTCCTGTAAATCCTCAGACCATTCAGGAAGTTGCAATAGGCATATACGTCCAATATTTTTTGCAATTATCAATAAAGGTAATAGAATATATTTTCTAAAAATAGATTGAGTTAGTAACATGGAACCTCTTACTACTTGCGCAAATGGAATGGTATCCCAGGCCTCTGCTATGTCTATTCGCGCTTTCTCCTTTCTTTTGTTCTTCTCTTTGTTTTCTTCTCTTTTTGTTTGTTCTTCTGTATACTCTAGAATTTTGAATGCTTCCCCCTTACCCACCCAATTTCTCAAAATTAGTTTAATCAACCCGGAGATATCAAAAGATAAAAAAGGGGATTTTTTGAT